ACGAAGCGGTGGAGAAGAGTTCCGAAGTACACTTGTTGCTTCGACTTCATTCATACACTTGTCAGCTCAGTTAGTGAAGGCAACGTGTGAAACGTTGTCTCCACTGCTCGTGAAACGGAGGAGACTCGGTCAGTATACGCTTTCTTTCTCGAGCTCAGGTATACGGGCGACTCAGTCACATGTGCTCGACTTAATATGCAGCCACGGAACTGCTAAATCCCTCGTGAGACTCCAGTTCCGGTCAATCGTGCTTGTCAGCCTTCATCACCGCTGCTTTGGCTACCCGACTGAACGAATGCGGTGACGCGACTTGTGTAGCGAGGGGCTTTCCCCTTACTAGTAAAGGAGAACCTGTCAAGTTCAGTCTATGAATCCACAGTGGGACGTTCTCAATCCAAAGTGGACTTTTGGGTCAAAGCCTAGACCAAAGGTGCCTAGTAGCGTAGGGAGACTCATCGGGTAGCGAATCCCATCCTCAGCTAAACCAAGCCCCGGGTGGTAGCCTAATCGAAGAAGTTGAGCTTGTGCCCAAGCCCACCTTTTTAAAAAATCTCAACGTGGGATAGAGGAGGGAGATGTCAAGGTAGGGACATCACTAGTGAACCAATCTTGGGAGTCAAGCATGATGCATTCTTCCTCAACATCAAGTTCACCAACTACAGTGATAATGGTTCCGTTCATGGGAAAGTTGATACTGATATGATATGAGGATGCCACAACCAAGTTGGCGTGGATCCAAGGTCGTGCTAGCAACATTTTATATGTTTCTAGTATATCCGCTACATGGAATAGAGTTGACCGAACAAGGGGTCCCACTTGGAGATTAAGTCGAACTATACCTTGCGCGGTTCGAGTGGTCCCGTCATATGCACGAACAGCTGTAGTGAGGAGCAAACCAGGAAGGGTCCAAATTCAACTGCCTAGCTGTACTCAATGTGCAAATATTCCATTCCATCCTGCACCAGTGTCTATCAAGACCCTCTTGATTTGGTAGTGGTCTACAAAGGCCTCTACATACAGGGGTCGAGTATGGGGATAGCGAATGTCAAATTCTGAGTGAAGGTAATTGGTTGGGGAGAAAATAGACTTCCCGCCATAGCTTGCAAACCTTCAGGTGGAATGGAATTAGGGACGCTTGCTTGTGCTAGCCTTTGCGAGCCCGATGGACTTGTGAAGTGGACAGAAGTTCCATAATCGAGATCTGGGCAGGAAGATTTTCTTCAACTGGTTGGCCACATTGTAGGATGGCTTCGACAAAGCAGGCTGAGTCCCAACTGGTTGAGACTGTGGCTGGGAATGAGAAATTCTTCCTGACCTGGTGGTATTGACTGATGCTGTCTGTAGCACAAGGGAAGGGTATTGATGCAAAGATCATCAAGCCTCAATGGAATGGACCTAGCCAAGTGTGGGATAGCCGTTCTGCTAGGCTTCCCCGCCATGTCGATGGGCGCCCCGACCGCTGCTTGGGGTGGGGTAGCATAAGTCGTTTCCAGTGAAGGGGTGAGCGGTTCTCGAGGATCTGCCACCTCGAGGACTGAAATGTTTGGAGTAGTAGAAGATGGTTGAGGATTTTGTGCTACAAAAGTGGGCATAACCATAGGAGGAGGAATCGTCACTAGCGGTTGTTTAGGTGCCGTAGACTGCTTGTAAAAGTTTCCATAACAGGGTGCACCATAAGGATGAGAAGTCTGATTAAGGCTAGCTTGTTGTTGTTTTGGCATGCTTGAAGACGTTTGGCTCTCCATGGGAGCCTTGTCCTCTCTCTGAACATGGTCAGGAAGTGGGTTCGTGAACCATGTTCAGATTCGGGTTCGATGGAGCAGCGGTAGATGTTGAGGGTTGGGTAGAATTCCCATCAAGTTGGATCTTACCCTCCTCAATGAGGTCTTGAACAAAATGCCTAAGAGCTATGCATCTGTCTGTTAGTGCTATGCCCAACATAACGATGGAATTTGCAATATTGGTTGGGGTCATCGCCATGATCATTAGAGCTCTCGATACCGGCTGGATCGGCGCACTTGTCACACTCATTTTCAATGGGAAACTTAGTTTCATCCATCACACGAAAGAAAAGATCAGACTCGGCACACGGATCAAAACCTGTCCTTCAAGCTGTCCAAGTTAGCTCTGTCATCTGTTGATAGAGTCTTTTCCTTATAACCCGGGCAGCAATAGTCATTGTTTTACTGAAAGTCTAGTGAATAAGGAGACGGCTTCCTTCGCTGCCTACTCTGCTTTGGCTGCTTAGCTTATGCTATCCTCTCAACTTACTGTAGGTAGCCAGTCTTCTCCGACTGAAGAGAATACCAAGTCAGGTCAGGAATGCACCAAGGTGGAATAGTCCCTTGTATCGGTCAGTCAATCAATAGTGGAATAGAATAGTCCCAGTAATAGTCTCGTCCAATTGCCTAGCGTAGGCTTAATGCACTTCCCTATCTCGGTCCTCGCTCTCAACGCAAACGGTAGTCAGGTAGTCAGGGAGTCAAGCAAACAAGCAAAGAGACTGAACACCTTCTGCTGAAAAACATTCTCATTCCGCCTCAGATTCGTGATAAACTGGATCTCTTGTTTCGTGAGAAACATAATATGTTGGCGAATCAGTTGGATATTCATTAGTTGGCGAATCGTCTGTAGGCAAATCCTCCGTTGTTGAATTGTCCGTTGGAAAATAATATGTCAGCTAATCGGCTGTCGGCTTCTATTCTCGATCACTTCCTTCCTCACCCACTGCCCATAATCAATGCGCATTAAAAGCGCTTCTAATGCCCTTCTCGAGTGAGAGTTCAGCAGCTTACGAGCCAACCTTTCCCGATCCCTCAGATCCTGAATCTCCATCCGCAGCTGAATCCGCATCTCCATCTTCAGTACCCGCATCATCTCCAACAGCAGCCCTCGAACCCTTGCCCAGATCAGAAATGGGAGCTTCGGTTCAGTCACATCGGTCACATCTTTCGGTTCGATGCTTTGAATCCTTGCTATCGTCCCTCTACTTTGGTCTCCTAACTTCAATCTCGGACAAGGAAAGCACTCGGTTCGTTCGACGGCTAAGTCTCTCGGTCCGTTCCTGTAATGTATGTCCCTCAGCCTAGTCGATCACACCCGTAGGACACGGTTAGTCAATCACTGGCCTTTGGCAAAAGAAATGCAATGCTCCTCAAAGCTTAGCTTAATCCTTTGTTTATAAAGCAGCTATAACTACGGAAAGCAGCAGCAGCGACTCCTTAATACGGCCCCTACAAAGAACCACTCGCGATCGGGATCTCTGGATTCAGTAGGCGACTTGGAAAACCAGTGGAGGCCAGGCATTCGAAAGCAGTTTCATGGATTTTTCGATTGACTGAAGTGATTCTTACTGACCGACTCTCAGACGAAGCAGGTAGGCAACTCGAAGAGTTGTAAGCGCTACTGCAAGTGGCTGTCCCCTTTAAGGAAACCCATACCGAAGGTGGCAGATAGCCTCGACGGGGTTCCTGCTATAAGGTAACCGACATAGGTTCACTATTACTATTTCAGTACTTTGCCTCGGAGGTTGTTACCTTTCCTTTCCTTGGAAGGTTCAAATAGATTGTTGTTATATACCATAATACGCTTGCTCCCAAACACAGGGCATCTGTGGCAGCCCTAGATATTCCTAGTTCAGACAGGACCAGGGATGAGGAGATTTCCCTGTAGCGAGGGGCAGGCCCTGTATCTCGATTTGGGACTGGAACTCTTTCCACCTATGCTTCATTCATTCCGATCCCTATGCCTTACACTCTCCATTCGCACCTAATACCAAAACATACCCAATACATCCAACTCCATTTCATATATAGCCATTGCTCGTATAAGATCTCTTCCCCCTACTACCTCCCCTTCTGCTGGTGAATGATCTCAATTTACTGCTACAACTCGAAAAGGAAGGGATGTTCGCTCTGGAATGGCTCTTCCGGTGCAAGAACTAGAATAGGCTCTGGCTTTCAAACTTGAATGAACTCTGCTCCTACTCCCATCTATTTATATTATGCCTACGCATGGACTCCTATCTAGCTACCTACCTCGTTGGTCTACCTTCGCGCACTCTATGTTCCTATACCTCCTACGCGCTTTCGATCTTCTTTCTACATTTGATCGAGCTCGTTCCTCAGATCCAGATACAGATCTGAAACCGTCGAAGAGATTGAAGTTTATCAAGCACCAATCGTTTAAGAAGCAAGAGCAAAGCTAAGACCAGTACAAAGCCAAGCACAAACAGCTAGAGCATAGCCTGCATTAGAGAAAGCGAAGGTAGGGGTAGCGGCAAGGGCGAGGGCGTCTGGTACCAGTGTTGCGCTTTCGTTATCAAGATGGTAAACCCGACACATCAATTGTACCCTACAGGTCGTACCTATAACGGACCGAACCCCCACCAATAACTAAGCGTTACGTAGTGATACGGCCCTGATGGTGGGGGGTGCTTCGATCGTTCCACTGGCGTCGCGAATCAAATTCAATGAATACGAGCGCTCTGGAATTCCACCGATCCTAATTCATCCTTCGATACCTCTTTTCTCTCTCCAATTCCGAAAGACTTGTCGTTTAGAAGCTGACTAGTCGACCCAGTAGCGGGGGAGAGGGACGTTCTTGTCGTCCCGGAAGGAGAGGAACTGCTCTAGGGTAAGGTCCCCGGCTTGATGCACCACAAGCGCTCCTTCCTCTATTAGGCGGGTGGCTTTCCCCATGGGGCCTTCAAAGAATGGCCTTTCCAGGGTGGGCCCCCCGTTTAGTCTATGGGCAATTGGGCGTCTCCACTACAACTAAAGTGGGACCAGCTTCGGATTGGTAGTCTGGGTAGTAGTACCAGTAGGCCCCTCCGATGATGAAGTGCTCTCAGCCGGGGGCTTGCCCGTGGCCCGAAGGCACCGCCGGCAGGTCCAATTGGGCGATCCACTCCGGAGATCTTTCCATGGGAGAACCGATCGAGGGAGTTATCACTTCCTCTCCCTGCCGGTCGAGCTAGCTATCGCTTCCTCTCAATAGTGAATAAGGCTTCCAGAGGAGTTCTAAATTAAGGGAGTAGAGCTTCTTTCAAGGTATTTTGGAACCGCTTGAAGAAAACAAGTATAGTGTTAAGCGTCCTTTCTTTCTGGAATAAGACCATTAGGAATGCTGCTCTTTCTAACTACAGAAAATCACTCTTTTCTTTCCCAGACATGGCGCAAAAGGGGCCCGGTAGCTGCCTGAGTTCTTATTCCCTTCCCCGATGCTCGATTCCGAATCAAGCGAACTATTAATCAAACCAGTAAGCGTCAGTAAGGGACGTCTTCTTTCTTCGGCATCTACCCGTAAGAAAACCAATCAGTTCTCGACGGGATCAAAAAGAAGGCATTCATTAAGGCAGGAGCCTCCCCACCTCTTCGGGTGGGTCTCTTCTCGGCAGGAAGGCTTTTGTTTTTTCCTGTGACCCACCGGTTCAATTAGTCATTTAGTCAGCCCTCGCGAAATAAAAGAATGAATCAATCAAGTAAGCATTAATTGAAGAAAGGGTCGCAGTCAGGGATGTAAGGCACGTAAAGAAGGGAATCATTGGCACCCCCTTGTTCAATTCCATTCTTCAATCATTCCGGTCGGTAAGCCTTACCGACTTAAAGCAGTCAGCAGTCAGGTTGAGATGAGCAGGGACGAAACGAAAGCAAAGAAGAAACCGGAAGGCTGTTCTAGTTTCAGACTGGGATAAGGAAAGAAAGTAAGACCGTACTAAAAAAAAAGAAGCAGAAAGAAGAAGGGCTAATTCCGACCTGCCGGTCATATGAGCGAGTGGGCGGCTATGAGTTAGTTGGCTTCCCTTTCTTTCATGATAGAGTCTCTAAGAGAGAATGCAAGGTTCCGCCTGAGTTGATTGAGGAAAGAATGACTCGATGAGTCAACCTTAGGGGCTTTTATCGAACGTTTTCCTTGACTGAAGTGGTTGGGTGGCTTCCCGGCTGGCACTGGAGAATATGAACTGAAAGACGAGAACGATGAGACGAGTAACTGCTTTCTTCATCCTTATTGATTTGAGTTGAGTCACAGAGCTCTATATATTTCATAGGCAGCCCACTGAATCTTGTTAGTTAGTTATTATGGAGCTTTCATTCATTCAGAATCAGAAGGAGTGAACGACGCGGGTCCTGAACAAACGTGTTGCTATCATTCGCCTCCCATTCTATTCTATTCTGCCTGCCGCAATGGCTTTCTCTCCCATCCCATCCTCAATATCGCGGTAACGGGGTATCGGTTCCCCTTCCCCCACTAAGTGATTGAAAACCTTCCCTTCCTCCACAAAGGAATCCGAGAAAGGGAACATAGTTTTTCGATCTATGGATCTATGTCCAGGGTCTTCTTCGTCGGGAACAAGCCTGAACTCATAGTCCTTCCTAAAGAGGAAGAACCTTGGATTGGACGCTCTGCTCCCGGACAAAACGCCCCTTTTCCATTCAGTGACTCAGCGCCGGGGTGTTTAATGCCCGTTTCATTTATTCCGGGGAGTGTTCTTCCTGTGACGGCAGGGGGGGCCGCCTTTCTTTTTATCGAGGAAGTCAATGGAAACTCCCACCAGATGAGATCAGATCGGGATCCACTGTTGAAAGCTCTGGATCTGGCCCTGGGATCCGAGGACCCATTTCCGTTAATTCGGTTGGACGCCCGCTACTCCATATCCCCAGGAGGCGGAGGGAGCCGACCCGACCCACCCCTAGCTTAGCATCAAAGCCAACTGATCCCAGCACAGCAATAAAGCGGAAAGATAGCCTTCCCATTATTTAGCCAATAGATCCCCCAAGCACACTGCATTAGGGCCAATGCACCAAAGGTCCCTTAAGGAAGAGGAACGAGAGGCGTCCCTAAGCTTTCCGGCTCACTAGTAGGTGACGAAGGGATTTCTAAAAAAGGGCTAATTGAATCTGCCGATGCATTCGTTCGGATACATTCTTCCTTCTTCACCTTTTCAACCCAAACTTGCCGAATTTGCTTCTTCCTGGTAATGAATTGAGCGGCAGCGAGGAGGTCCGGTTCAATAGCGATTTCGTCTGCTTTTGGAACTTCGATTCAAGGGGACAAAGAAAGTGACTTCGGAGTTTTGAATTATCAGAACCTCCTTCTCTATGGGTCTCACAGGCATCTCTCTTCGAGCGGCAGTGCAAGCTCGGATGGTGTTAGCGCTGGCAGAAGGTCCTGGATTAGTTTGTACCGGTGTAGGTCCCTGAGTGGTGACTTGTCCCCTTGATGTTGTGGCATTGGATTAGTATGGATCCCCATATTAGTAGCTTCAGTGACATTGGCGGCTTTCAGGTATGCCTTAACTTCGTTCCAATTGATACGATTTTCATCATTCATGTCATAGATGACATCACGCAAAGTATGACACTCTTCGATGGTATGGCCTGCGTATCGGTGAAATGGACAGAACTTTGAATAGTCGAGACCAGGAGGCCAGGGGAGTGGTTTATCTCTGGGCAGAGAAATGGCTTTCCAGGCCAGAAGGATGGAGAATAGGGTAGGGGT